ATCTCTTCCCGAACCAAACATGAATCTTTCGATTCATTTGGCTCTCACGCTCAATTATTTATTTTATGTTATGGGCATTCCCATATCTTTTTTTTAATGTAATGAGCCTACCCTCTCTTTTCTGTTTATATTCAAAAACATCGAAACTGATACAAGACCAGAATATTAGGAGGACTCTTCCGACCAGACAAAAATCTATAATTATCAGCAAAGTTCTTTCTTTATTTGTATTTGTTCTTTATTTGTATTTGTTCTTTATTTGTATTTGTTCTTTATTTAATTTAAAATTTAAATTGTAAATTTATTTCTATATTTTTTTTTATTTCTTTTTTTCTTCAAATCCCAAAATTCCTATTTTTTTTTTACGTAGGTCGTCGATTCGGCATTGGAAAAAAAAAGAGCAAGATGCCCATTTTTTTAATAAATGGTTCAAATCATTTTATCGATATGAGTGTTCTATATCAGATAAATTACCAACTATTCATTTTTAAACCATTTCGGTACTAACAGCGGTAGAAAGAGTACCATGTTTTGCCTGGACTTCAAACAGTTTAGCTTTAACCATGTTAATGGTCTTACTCTTACATTATTGGTTGATAGAGAATCAAAGTAGATTTACCAATAAGTCACGAAATGCTATGGTTCTTACATATGATTTCTTAATTTATTCAGAAATAATTCGTCGAGATCGTGCACTTTATTTTCCTATTTTATCCTATAAAATGAATAAAATACCATAAATAAAGTGCAGTCGGATGGATCCAACCTATTCTTGAAATACAAAACTCGCACACACCCCCTTTCCAAAAAAAATCAATACACCAAGCACTACACTTAGATTTATTGGATTTGTTGCTAAAATATCGGTATTAAACCCGAAACTCCCGGCGGATGGCCAGTGACCCAAGGAAAGGAAAGAATCGGTTACATTTTTCATATGCTCTCCTCTTATAGATAGGACTAACAAAGAACAGAGTTCTTTTTGTATCACTTCGTCGCCCCTTTTTTGATCGATTTCTTATTATTATATAAATTTTATTTCCATTTTTTTTTAATGGGAATAGATTAAATGTAGTAATTTAATTTGATAATTTTGAAATTTCTTACTTGAAGCTTCCAATCCAATAAAATACTTATTTTATTAGGTTAAGTCTTGGGTCTCATGTCAATTGTGAAATATCTCGTTTGTTGAAACGATTCCTAAAAAAAGTAAAAAAAAAAAGGTTTCCATTGTACTAAGCTAAGGACGCGAAGGAAGAAAGCGAGCGGATCCGGTAATTACTCATCCTCAAATCAGTCCTTCCTTTCCTGGGGTATTGTCTCAACAAATAAATAATTGTAGGAGTAAAGCGTTGATATAGTTAGAAGTAGAAGAAGCAAACAACAATTATGAGTTAATAAAATAAGAAAAAAGATAGTATGTAAGGTACTTTTTTACATTTCTAGGATTAAACAAAGGGATTCGCAAACAAAAGCGCTAACGCCACGACCAGTCCATAAATTGTTAAAGCTTCCATAAAAGCTAGACTAAGCAATAAAGTACCTCGTATTTTACCCTCTGCTTCTGGTTGTCTCGCAATACCTTCTACAGCTTGGCCTGCAGCAGTACCTTGACCAACTCCAGGTCCAATAGAAGCAAGCCCTACTGCCAATCCAGCAGCAATAACGGAAGCGGCAGAAATCAGTGGATTCATGGTAAGTTCAGTTCCTCGCACCAAAAAAAAGAAATGGTTAATGATACAATCAACCAATGAATTATTACTTAATTTTTTTTATCATTTTTTTTTTTTCATTAAGATTTTATCATTAAGATCTATCGGGTCGAAATAACTAAAAACTCCGAATTGAAATGATAATATTACTGAATCGTCAGAACTATTTCGATATCTCATTTTTAGCTTCTACCCATAATGGAGTTTTTTACATATGTATACGGTTCTAGGCATTTCTTTGTTTCGAACCATTCTTTCATTCAATTCTTCTTTCTTTTTTCTTCTAGATACTATCCTTGAGTTCATCTCTTTTTTCATTTCATTCAATCCACAATCACAGACGAAACAGAAGGACTTATATTGGAACTATATAAATGCAGTGAACCGCAATCAAATTAATCTCAAATTAATCAATAATATATATATATATATTAGGAATAGTCCTATATAAATAGTCCTATCCTATATAACTAAACTAGTAAATATATAATATCACATATACATTTGTTTCTTCCATAACGTAAACCACCCACATTTTATATTGAATCGGATTCTAGAATCATTCCTCGAAACAGACACAGGAGCTAGACTTATAGAGATTACATACATCTAGTGTGACCCCCCAACCCATCTTTTTTTTTTACAATTCCGCAATATCGTCTATCTTTTTTCCTACGACTCTAGGTCGTATATTCATACGTATTTGTATCTATTATGTTCCCCAACCAAGTGGATTATCTTGAATCATGCATGAATTGGGATAAGCTTAAAAAAAGACTATTTCGAAAACTAGTCAATGATGACCCTCCATGGATTCACCTATATAAGCCGCGGCTAACGTTGCAAAAATAAGAGCTTGAATACCACTTGTAAATAATCCAAGAAGCATAACAGGTATAGGAACTACTGAAGGGACTAAAGAAACAAGAACAACAACTACTAATTCATCAGCTAATATATTCCCGAAAAGTCGAAAACTAAGAGATAAAGGTTTTGTGAAATCTTCTAGGATGTTAATTGGTAAAAGTATTGGGGTTGGTTGAATGTATTTCCCAAAATAACCCAATCCTTTTTTGGTAAGACCCGCATAAAAATATGCCGCTGACGTGAGTAAAGCTAAAGCAACAGTAGTGTTTATATCATTCGTAGGCGCAGCTAACTCCCCATGAGGTAATTGTATGATTTTCCAAGGTAAAAGAGCACCTGACCAGTTAGAAACAAAAATAAATAAGAACATAGTTCCAATAAAGGGAACCCAAGGACCATATTCTTCTCCAATCTGGGTTTTGCTCAAGTCTCGAATAAATTCAAGGACATATTCGAAGAAATTCTGACCGTCGGTCGGAATGGTTTGTGGATTCCGAACAGCTATGATGACTGAACCTAATAAGATAGCAATTACGACCCAAGAAGTGATAAGTACTTGGGCATGGATTTGTAAACCTCCTATTTGCCAATAGAAATGTTGGCCTACTTCTACACCCGATATGTCGTATAACCCTTTGAGTGTTTTAATGGAATATGGTATAACATTCATATTGCCCTCTGACAGAAATTGAACTTCAAAAAAGGAATTATTTTGATTCAACCATCTATTTCTCAACTCACTAACTTGAATCATTAATCGTATATTTTATTTACGATACCAAGAAATTACATAACATCATAACATAATATCAATATCCCCAGTACTTTTTTTATCTCTTTTTTCAAATTCAAAAATAGTAACCGATCCAATAAATCTATGGAGTTGCCAAATAATTAACTAATCTTATTATTCTTAATGTAATCTTATTATTCTTAATGATAATATGATAATCATAATCAACGATTTCTTATATAGCCAGAACGACCCTCACAAATTGCGGATACTAATTTGTTAAGAATCAATCGGATTGAAGCTATAGCGTCATCGTTTGCTGGAATCGAAATATCCGCGAGATCTGGGTCACAATTTGTATCGATTAAACAAATTGTCGGAATCCCCAAAATGACACATTCTTGAAGAGCCGTATATTCTTCTTGCTGATCAACGATGATCACAATATCAGGCAACCCCGTCATATATTTGATCCCACCGAGATATGTTTGCAAGGTAGATAATTTTCTTTTCAACATTGCTGCATCTCTTTTGGGGAGACAGTTGAGTTTCCCCATCTTTTGTTCTGTTCTTAAGTCCCTGAACTTGTGAAGTCTCGTTTCCGTAGTGGACCAATTCGTTAACATACCACCAAGCCATTTTTTATTAACATAATGACACCGAGCCCTTATTGCAGCGGATGCTACTGAATCCGCTGCTTTATTTTTTGTACCAACGATTAAGAAGTTTTTTCCCCTACTTGCTGCATCAAAAACTAAATCGCAAGCTTCTGATAAAAAACGAGCAGTTCTAGTGAGATTTGTAATATGAATACCTTTACGCTTTGCAGAGATGTAAGGGGCCGTTCTAGGATTCCATTTCTTAGTACCATGACCAAAATGAACTCCTGCTTCCATCATCTCTTCCAAATTGATGTTCCAATATCTTCTTGTCATTTTTCCCCAGACTTCCTTTTTTTTTAACAAAGAGACGAGGTACCCTGAAATAAATAAAATAATTGTTCCGATGGAACCTTTTACGGGGGATTGACCGTTGATACACGACCCAAACCATTAATTTCTTTTAATTACTTATTTTATTTATTACCAATTTAATTACTTATTTTATTTAATACCAAATCAAAAATCTAATACCAAATCAATAATCGGACCAGATAATTGAAAGATAGTTAAAGTGAAAGGAATGAATCTGCTCTTAGGAATCATTAAATCGCGTAAATGATTGTTCTGATGTCTCGTGGAAATTTGTCTCATGGAAATTGTTTTGGACGTAAGAACAAAATAATTCTCTATGGTGTAACAAAATATCTCTTATTTCCAACTCGAATAGATTCTTTCTTTTGATTTCCAAATGAATGTTCTTGTCTTGCCTTGAAGGGTGTACTAATTTTTTGAATCCGGTACCAACAGGTATAATCCCCCCCAGAACAACGTTCTCTTTCAGGCCCTTCAACCAATCAATACGACCTCGTAGAGCAGCTTTTGCTAAAACTCGAACGGTTTCTTGAAAACTTGCTTCAGATATGAAACTTTGAGTATTTAGAGATGCCCTCGTTATTCCCAATAAGATTGCCCGATAACAGATCGCTTCGTCCAAAGCACGCCCTGCTCGTTCCGCTCGCAAAAAGCCGATTAATTCTCCAGGTGAAAAAACATTAGACATTCCATCTTCTGAAACCAACACTTTTGATGTTACTTGACGTACAATAATTTCTATATGTCTATTATGGATCTGTACCCCCTGGGATCGATAAACCTTTTGGATCTTATTAACCAAAGAAATACGACTTTGGGCTATGGTTAGCTCAGCTCCAATCAAGAATCCCCAGGGGATTCCAAGAATTCTTTGTATACGTTCGTTCCAACCTTCAACTCTCCTTTCTAGATTCATCGATATTGAATCAATCGAACGCACTTCTAAGATTTGTTCCACTTTTGGAAGACCTTGCGTTATGTCACCAGATCTCGATTTTTCATATATAAATGTAACTAATGTATCTCCTTCGTAAAGGATTTCTCCATAATGGCTATGAACAGTTGCTCCTGGAGTGGCCAAATAGGGTTTAGCTGATCTTATAACTAAGGAGTCAACATGAACAATGAAAATTTGACCAGATTTTTTTACGTGTGATTCGTATTTGAATAGACATACATTTTCAAAAATAAATTGTCCAAGGCTAATTATTGTAGATGTCTCTTCACAATAATCGTGATGGAGAAAGCACCAATTCAAATGGAATGGATTCAAAATTATGTTACCGCATGGATCGGGATTATAAATCCTCCTATTTTCATCTATTAAACAGTATTTAAGTACTTGGAAAGTCTGTTTAAAATTGTCAAGTAGCAAATATTTCTTTAACAAGATATGATTATGAGTTATTAAATAGTAAGATGAAAAAAAATTCGCTATTTTAGGGACAATAGTCCCTAAGGGACCCAGCAAATCCCTAATTTGGATTATGGGATCTGATTCTTTTGTCACATTGTTATATTTCGAACCATTGAATGGACCAATTCGAGAACAATTGGATGATGACAAAATTCTCAAAGATTGGCATTCTTTATTTCGATTCAACAACGTACCAATACCAATAGTTCCTTGATGTTGGGTAAGTGATTGAATCTTCGCCTTGGAATAAAAAGGATTGATATTGGCGCGATCTAATCCATTATCGGGAATCAATACGGAACTTGCCCTATCATACCTTTTTCCGGTATACGAAATAGTGGACTTGACTAACTCAATTCTTATGAAATCGCGAATCAGATCATTTGTCCTTACCTCAACAAAGGAAGCATGAACCTCTTTTATAGATATAGAACCATTTTTTTCTTGGTCCCAATTCAATACTAAGCAAGTCCGAACTAATTGAATACTTGTGTGATAAATTCCTCGAATTGATTTGCCATTTCCATAAAGGATATAATTGACAACTCTAAGTTGGACATTATCCTTTTCCTGCAAGAGATCCCGAGGGAAAAGTGTTGCTAAATTTATTCCATCAGCTATTTCATATGTGACTACGGACCGAACCGAAACAAAATACTTTTTCTTGGTAGGTGTGATCCGTTGGACATAGATCCAATTTTTCAATTTTTTTGATTTCTTAGAATTTTTTTTTTCCGTCTCTGGTGGTATCAAAATGCCGCTGTGCCTGGATATCTTATCTGTTTCTCCAGGAAAATGAATATCTCCAGAAAAGATTTTCAGCTCAATACTTTTTTTTTTTCTCTCCACTCGGACTAATCCGCCTACCCGGCTTCTTGTATTTAAAGCGAGTTGTGTATTTACTCCAATGATACTATTGTTCCGGACCATTATGAACGAAGATCCGGGTAAGATATGCACTTCTTCGAGAATGAAAAAAAACCGATCTACTTTCTGGTATTTCGGACTAAATTCTTTTTCTCCTCGATACTCAATCAAATCCTCTTTTTTTATGATTGAATCTACCTCTATGGTCCCATATTTAGTAATTCCTGAACTATTTCTTCTGTATCGTGGATCATCAAAATAAGCAAGAATACTATTTCTACGTAAAATACCATTTATGGGTATTTCAATCGAAATACCAAAACAGGGTATTAGTTCTTTATCTCGTTCTTTATCATATTGTAATGGGATAATGAATCTATTTCTTCGTTTTTTCGCCAAGAAATCAGAATTCTCTTGGAGAATAGAAGGATATATGAAATTCCAATGACCATTGGATATGATTCGATCAGGTCTTGAATAGTCAAAAATTTCCCTATCTTTTTTATTTTTACCAGAAGTATCCAACAATTTATGTCTTACTCGATGATTAGTCATTGAGAGGTCAAAGATATATCTTTCTTCGAAAGAAAAAGAATGAACATTCATTTGATCTTGATCTTTGTGGAGCGAAAAAGACACTATACTGGATCTACACGGACCTCCTGCTAATATCCATAAATGACTTGTTTTTGGTAATAGATGAACATTACCATGTGTATATTCAGATGCATGGTGGACATCGGTACTCCAGTGCATTTCTCCCTCTGATTCAGAATAAATATGTTTTCGTACCTTCTCTTTAAAATGAAAAGTGGACGTTCCGGCACGAATCTCAGCAATCACTTGTTCTGATTCTACATATTGATCATTTTGAACTAAAATCAAACTTTTTGGTGGAATATTCACATTATGGATAATATCCCGAGTCTC